AATAAGATGCCTGAATTAAAGGACTATTTTGATAGAATAGATCATGTAATAATATTACTCTTATTATATTTTTTAGAATTAAACTAATCCATTGAAATCAAAATTCAAAGTGCAACATACACCAAAATACAGAAAGATAAGCTAAAATATAAGCTTTTAGGTTCATACCCTGAATATAGAATAAAATTCTTCTTTCTAATAATTAAAATTTCAACAAAAATATTAATAATAATCACTTTAATTATTTCAACCATAATAGTAATCAGATCAGAAAATTGATTTAGAATATGAATAGGATTAGAAATTAATATAATATCATTTATCCCAATAATAGAAAACAATAAAAATTATTTATCATCAGAATCAAAAATAATATATTTTTTAATTCAAAGAATAAGATCAATAATTTTTATTTTTATAATTATCATAAATCCATTAATTATGATTAAAGAAGAAATAGTTAATACACTAATAATAAATATTATTACTATTAGAATAATAATAAAAATAGGAATAGCCCCGGTACATATATGATTTATTAATATTATAAACAAAATAAGATGAAATAATTGCATAATTATTATAACATGACAAAAAGTAGCACCCATATTTATTTTAAGTAACACAATTAATAATTCATTAATTATTAGAACATGATCAATTATAAGAGCCATTACTGGAGCAATCGGAGGAATTAATCAAACTTCAATCAAAAAAATTATAGCATTTTCTTCAGTTAATCACATAAGATGGTTAACTATATGTATAAAATATGATAGAGAAATATGAATTAAATATTTAATTATTTACTCATTAATTATTATTTTATTGGTTGAAACATTTTCCAAAAAATCAATTAATTATATTAATCAAATTAATACAAATATAAAAACACAAATAGAAAAAATAAATATATTAATTATAATATTAAGATTAGGGGGGTTACCCCCATTTATTGGATTTATACCAAAATGATTAGTAATTCAATCTTTAATTAGAACAAACTCAATATTTACAATTATAATTTTAATAATATCATCAATAATTACACTTTTTTATTATATACGAATAATGACTCCAATAATTATAAATAAAAGAACAATTAATAAATGAAATAATAAAGGTATTAATATAAAAACAAATTATATATATAGATTTATTATTAATATAATATTACCAATTACAATAATTATTAATATATTATAAAACCTTAAGTTAAAAAAACTTTTAACCTTCAAAGTTAAATATATATATAATTAATTATATAGGTTTTAGTAAAATACTACTTTAGAATTGCAGTCTAATATCATTTATTGACTATAAAACCTGATAAAGGAATTAAAAATTCTTATATAAATTTACAATTTACAACCTAAAATATCAGACACTTTATCAAAAATTGAACAAATGAATATTTTCAACAAATCATAAAGACATTGGGACATTATATTTTATATTAGGAATATGATCTGGTATAATTGGTATATCAATAAGATGAATTATTCGAATTGAATTAGGTCAACCAGGATCATTTATTGGAAATGATCAAATTTATAATGTTATTGTAACAGCCCACGCATTTATTATAATTTTCTTTATAGTTATACCAATTATAATTGGTGGGTTTGGAAACTGATTGGTACCCTTAATAATTGGAGCCCCTGATATAGCATTTCCTCGAATAAATAATATAAGATTCTGACTTTTACCACCATCAATTACATTATTATTAATAAGTAGAATAGTTGGCACAGGAGCAGGTACTGGATGAACAGTATATCCACCTTTATCAAGAAATATAGCTCATAGAGGTGAGTCTGTAGATCTAGCTATTTTTTCACTACATTTAGCCGGAGTATCTTCTATTTTAGGAGCTGTAAATTTCATTTCAACAATTATTAACATACGAACAGCAGGTATGACAAGTGAAAAAATTCCCCTATTTGTATGATCAGTAGGAATTACTGCTTTATTATTATTATTATCATTACCAGTATTAGCTGGAGCAATCACTATATTATTAACGGATCGTAACTTAAATACATCATTTTTTGATCCTGCTGGAGGTGGAGATCCAGTATTATATCAACACTTATTTTGATTTTTCGGACACCCTGAAGTATATATTTTAATTTTACCAGGATTTGGTATTATTTCTCACATTATTAGACAAGAAAGAGGAAAAAGCAATGCATTTGGATCAACCGGTATAATTTATGCTATAATCGCAATTGGATTATTAGGATTTATTGTATGAGCTCATCACATATTTACAGTAGGAATAGATGTAGACACACGAGCATATTTTACATCAGCAACTATAATCATTGCAATTCCAACTGGAATTAAAATTTTTAGTTGACTAGCAACTATTCATGGATCAATAATTAATTATTCACCATCAACATTATGAACATTAGGATTTGTATTTTTATTTACTATTGGTGGATTAACTGGTATTGTTTTAGCAAACTCTTCAATTGATATTATTTTACATGATACATACTATGTTGTAGCACACTTTCACTATGTTTTATCAATAGGAGCAGTATTCGCTATTATAGCAGGATTTATTCAATGATACCCATTATTTACGGGAATAACAATAAATCCAAAATGATTAAAAACACAATTTTTCACAATATTTATTGGAGTTAATACAACATTTTTTCCACAACATTTTCTTGGATTAAGTGGTATACCACGACGATACTCTGATTACCCAGATATATATATATCATGAAACATTGTTTCATCAATTGGTTCGACAATTTCAATTTTAGGTACTATAATATTTATTTTTATCATATGAGAAAGTATAATTTCCAAACGAAAAATTATATTTATTATAAATTTAAATTCAAGAATTGAATGATTACAAAGCTATCCACCTGCTGAACACTCCTATAACGAAATACCTATTACTTTCAAATTCTAATGTGGCAGAAAATATGCAATGAATTTAAGATTCATTTATAAAGAATTATCTTTCCTTAGAAATAGCTAAATGATCTCAAATTAATATACAAGAAGCTAATTCACCTTTAATAGAACAATTAATTTTTTTTCATGACGACACCATAATTATTTTAATTATAATTACAACATTAATTGCTTGAATTATAATTAAAATACTTTTTAATAAAAAAATTAATCGATTCATAATAGAAAATCAAATAATTGAAATTATTTGAACAATCTTACCAACTATAATTCTAATTTTAATTGCATTACCCTCACTACGAATTTTGTATATAATAGATGAAACAAAAAACCCGACTATTACAATTAAAGCAATTGGACATCAATGATATTGAAGATACGAATACTCTGATTTTAAAAATATTGAATTTGAATCATATATAAAACCAACTAATGAAATTATAAAAAATGAATTCCGATTATTAGAAACAGATAACCGTATTGTTTTACCTATCAATAATCAAATTCGAATTTTAGTAACCGCAACCGACGTTTTACATTCATGAACTATTCCATCAATAGGAATCAAAATTGATGCCATCCCTGGACGATTAAATCAAGGATCAATATTTATTAATCGTCCAGGATTAATATATGGACAATGCTCTGAAATTTGTGGGGCCAATCACAGATTTATACCTATTACTATTGAAAGTGTAACTACTAAAAAATTCATCGAATGACTAAAAAATAATTCATTAAGTGGCTGAAAGTTAAGTAATGGTCTCTTAAACCAATTTATAGTAATTTACGAATACTCTTAATGGAAAAATTAGTTTATAGAAAACTTAAGCTTGTCAAGCTTAGAAAATTAAATTATTAATACTTTTCTATACCACAAATAGCACCACTATCTTGATTATCATTAATAATTATATTCATTATAACAATTATTGTTATCAACACTTTAATATATTTTAATAAAAATTATATAACAAAAATAGAAAGAAAAGAAAAAGATTATAATAAAATAAATTGAAAATGATAACAAACTTATTTTCAACATTTGATCCTTCTACATCAATAAATTATTCTATAAACTGAATAAGAACTTTTATAATTATAATTATATTTCCATATTCATATTGAATCATAAGATCACGTTATTCCAAAATAATTAATTTAATTTATATAACTCTTCACAAAGAGTTTAAAACCCTTTTAATAAAAAGTGAAGGATTAACTCTTATAATAACATCAATTTTTATATTCATTATAGTAAATAATTTAATAGGATTATTACCATATATTTTCACAAGATCAAGTCATCTAATTTTTTCATTAGCATTATCAATCCCTTTATGAATATCAATTATAATATTTGGATGAATTAAAAAAACACAACATATATTTAGACACCTAATTCCTGTAGGAACACCGGGTATATTAATACCATTTATAGTATGCATTGAAACAATTAGAAATATTATTCGACCAGGATCACTAGCAGTTCGATTAAGAGCCAACATAATTGCAGGACATTTACTTATAAGATTACTAGGTAATAATACCACAAGAAATGAAAAAGCTACAATTATTATTATTATATTAATAACAATTCAAATAATATTAATATTATTTGAGACAGCCGTAGCTATCATTCAAGCATATGTGTTTTCAATTCTAACAACCCTTTACTCAAGTGAAGTAAATTATGAAAAAACAAAATCACCCATTTCATTTAGTTGACCCAAGACCATGACCCTTAACAGGGTCAATTGGAGCAATAACACTAACTTCAGGGATAGTAATATGATTTCATATAAAAAACCCAACATTAATAATAATAGGAATTTTAATTTTGATTTTAACTATAATCCAATGATGACGAGATATTGTACGAGAAGGCACATATCAAGGAAAACATACAATTATAGTAACAAATGGATTAAAATGAGGAATAATTTTATTTATTATTTCAGAAGTATTCTTTTTTGTATCATTTTTTTGGGGATTCTTCCATAGAAGATTGGCACCTACAATTGAAATTGGTATAACATGACCTCCAAAAGGAATTAAAACTTTTAATCCTATAGACATCCCCCTTCTTAACACAACAATCTTACTATCAAGAGGAATTACCATTACATGAGCACATCATAGAATTATAAATATAAATCACAGACAAACAGTAAAAGGATTATTTTTAACAGTAATTCTAGGTATTTATTTCACAATTCTACAAGCATATGAATATATTGAATCAACATTTACTATTAGAGATTCAGTATACGGATCATGCTTCTTTATAAGAACTGGATTTCATGGAATTCATGTAATTATCGGGACAACATTTTTATTTGTTTGTTTAATCCGAACAATAAAATTCCATTTTTCAAGAAAACATCATTTTGGGTTTGAAGCAGCCGCTTGATATTGACATTTCGTTGATGTAGTATGATTATTTTTATATATTTCTATTTACTGATGAGGTAGTTATTTTTTTAGTATAAAAAGTATATTTAACTTCCAATTAAAAGGTCTTAAATTAAGAAAAAATAATCATCAAAACTATATTATCAATTTCATTAAGAATAATAATCAGATTATTATTAATAATAATTTGTTTTTCAATTTCAAAAAAAAGAAAAAATAACCGTGAAAAAATAACACCATTTGAATGTGGGTTTGATCCAAAAAGATCATCACGAATACCTTTTTCAATACAATTCTTCATAGTAGCCATAATTTTTTTAATTTTTGATGTAGAAATTGTAATCATTTTACCAACAATTAAAATAATTCAAATAAGTGAACTATATTTATGATTTATTACCACATCAACATTTATTATTATCTTAATAGTAGGATTATATCATGAATGAAAAAACGGAATTCTAGAATGAAGAAATTAAAGGGGATATAGTTAAAAAATAACATTTAATTTGCAATTATAAATTATTATATAAATAATTTTCCTCATAAGCAAAGAAGTAAAAAATTACACTTAGTTTCGACCTAAATATAGAGTATTATACTCCATGCTTTTAACTAAAACCAAAAATAGAGGTATTTCACTGTTAATGAAATTATTGATAAAAAATCTAGTTAAAAGAGAAAGTTGTTACTAAAAGAAGCCGCTAACTATCTTTTAAAGCGGTTAAATTCCGTTTTTCTCTTATTTTATATAGTTTAAAATAAAACAATTCATTTTCAATGAATAAAAGAATTAATATATTCTATAAATATTCAAAAAGTAAAAAACTTATATTGATATCTTCAATATCACGCTTTAAATTTAAGCTATTTGAATTAATAAATAATAAATATAAAAATAAATAAAAAAAAAGACATTATATAAATCTTCAAATTATTATAATAAAAAAGTTGTATTAATTTTCTCAAAACTACTACGTAGAAAAAAGATAGTTTTGAGAAAACAAACTCACCCCAACCCACTTCAAGGTTCCTATTAAGATTATAAGAATAATTTAAGAAAGTTTTTCTTAAAAAATATGTTCTAAATGAAGGTATAAATCATATTCTTGAAAAGAATGAAGATAAATTATAAGTTATAATAAAATTAGAAAAAGAAGAATAATAAAAAATAGATAATTCATAACCTAAAAAAATCCCCATAAAAATTATAACTAAAGACATAAGTTTTATAAAAAGTGGTAATATTAAAAAAACAGGGGTAGTAAAAATCAATCATCTAATGATTCTTCCTCTTGTAATTGACATTAATACTATAAAAATTATAGAAATATTTATAAATTTATCTTCTATATAATTTTGACATGTATAAGTATTTGAATAAACAATTATAGAATAATAAACTAAACGCATTCTATAAGAAACAGTTAACCCAACTGAAATATATATAATAAAATAAATAAAAAAGTTTGAACCATTAAAAGATGAAATTTCTAAAATTAAATCTTTCGAATAAAATCCAGATAAATAAGGAAAACCACATAATGATATATTTGAAATACAAAAACAGGTTACAGTAAAAGGTAATTGATTAGATAAGCCTCCTATAAAACGAATATCTTGGGTGTCATTTATAACATGAATAATTAGACCAGCACATAAAAACAATAATGCTTTAAAAAAAGCATGGGTTAATAAATGAAAATAAGAAAGATTTGGAAAACCCATAAATAAAATAGTTATTATTAAACCTAATTGTCTTAATGTAGATAAAGCAATAATTTTTTTTAAATCAAATTCAAAATTAGCACCTAAACCAGATATGAATATAGTTATTATAGATAAAATTATAAAATAATTACAATTAAATATATATAATAAATCTCTAAATCGAATTAAAAGATAAACTCCTGCAGTTACTAAAGTAGAAGAGTGAACTAAAGCCGAAACAGGAGTTGGAGCTGCTATAGCAGCAGGCAATCAAGAAGAAAATGGAATTTGTGCTCTTTTAGTAAAACCAGCTAAAACTAAAAGAATTATTAAATAGATGGTTCATCTATTAAAAATATTTAAATAATAAAAAAAATGTCAACTTCCATAATTTATTATTCAAGCAATTGATAATAGAATAGCAACATCCCCAATTCGATTAGTTAAAATAGTTAATATACCAGCTGAATAAGATTTATAATTTTGAAAGTAAATTACTAAACAATAAGAAACAAGACCTAAACCATCCCAACCAATTAAAATTCTAATTATATTTGGTCTAATAATTATTATAAATATTGATATAATAAATATTAAAACTAAATATAAAAAACGAATTTTATTTATATCATTAATTATATAAGAATGACTATACAAAACCACTATTGATGAAATAAAAAAAACACAACCACAAAAAAATATTGAAATTCAATCAAAAATTAAAGTAAAAGTTATTAATATTCTATTAATACTAACAAACTCTCAATCTAATAAATAAATTATATCAAAAAAAAGAAGATATAAACCAAACATAATTATTATAAACCCAGAAATAAATAAAATAAATGATCTCAATATATAAAATGAAGTATTTTTCATAAGTCTGAAATAAATTTATACCTATAACACCACAAATTATTATTCTATTTAAACTATTCAAACATAACCAAATTAAAAAAATATCAATTTTTAAAATTAAAAAATTTAATGGTAATCAATGTAAAAATAATAATATATATTCACGAACATTGACGGAATAAAATCCCTTTAAACCAGAATATAAAGAACCATGTTGAGTATTAGAATACAAATAAATTCTATAACAACATCTAAGAAAGGATCCAAAAAATAAATAAATAAAAGTATAACTATTTCATCTTATTAAAGAATTAATAATTATAATTTCACCCAACAAATTTAAAGAAGGGGGTCTAGCTATATTATTAGCACAAAATATAAATCAAAAAAATGACAAAGAAGGTATTAAAGTAATTAAACCTTTATTAAAATAAAAACTACGACTATTTGAACGATCATATAAAATATTAGCCAAACAAAATAAACCCGAAGAACAAAGCCCATGACCAACCATTAAAATTAAAGCACCTAATATACCAAAATAATTTAAAGTAAAAATACCACAAATAACTAAAGATATGTGACTAACTGAAGAATAAGCAATTAAAGATTTTATATCAACCTGAAATAAACAAATAAAACCAATTATTATTATACCAAATAATCTTAAACCAATTACAAAAGTATTATTTATTAAATAATTTCCTTTTAAAAAAGAAAAAACACGTATTAAACCATAACCACCCAACTTTAAAAGAATACCAGCCAAAATTATTGAACCTGAAATAGGAGCTTCTACATGTGCCTTGGGTAATCAAAAGTGAAAAAAAATTATAGGTATTTTAATTAAGAATGCTAAAATTAAACCTAAATATAAATAAAAATTATAAGAAACTGAAATTAAACTATAACATATAGTAAAAGAAATATTATAAATAAAAAAAATAGATAATAATAAAGGTAAAGAACCAAAAAGAGTATAAAATAATAAATAAAATCCTGAAGAAAGACGCTCAGGTTGATAACCTCAACCAAAAATTAATAATAAAGTAGGAATCAATCTTGATTCAAAAAATAAATAAAATATAAAAATATTTGAAGTAGAAAAAGATAAAACCAAAAAAAATAATAAAAAAATTAAAACTAATATAAAATTTGAAGGTCTATAACCATTTAAAACTTTATATCTAGCTATAATTATTAAAACTAAAATTCAAAAAGTCAAATAAATTAAAGTTGATGAAAGAATATCTATTATATAACCATAACTTAAAGAAGAAAAAAATAAAGTTATTATATTTATATTTATAAAAATAAAAAAAAATAAAAAAATAGAACTAATTAAGATTATTCAATTTTTTAAAAAACATAACGGAATCAAAAAAAAAATTATTAAAAATATTTTTATCATATAAGACCAGACAAATTTATTAAATTATCATTACCATGACAACGAATTATCGAAATTAAAACAGACAAACCTAAAACACCTTCACAAACTGAAAATGTTAAAAAAATAATAATAAAATAGTATTCTCTCAAATAACAATTTAAAAATATAAAAAAAGAAAAGAAAATTACAACCACTAAATACTCTAAAATTAATAAAGTTAACAATAAATGTTTACGTAAAGAACATAAAACTACTATACCACATATATACATATATCATAAAATAAAAATATTTATAAAAATAAGTTTTAATAGTTTATAAAAAAAATAATGATCTTGTAAATCATAGATAGTTAATACACTTTAAAACTTCAGCAAAGAAAAATAAATCTCATCTTTAATCCCCAAAATTAATATTTTAAATAAAATACTCGCTGAATATGAAAATAATTTATATAATAGTTATTACTTTATCCACAATTATAATAGGAATATCCCACCCTTTAAGAATAGGGTTTAATTTAATTTTACTAACCATTATATTATCTATAATTATAAACTTAATCATAAAATACTCATGATACTCATATATTTTAGTGTTGGTAATATTAGGTGGAATATTAGTTTTATTCATATATATAGCAAGAATTGCTTCAAATGAAATTATAAAGTTCTCAGTTAAAATAACTATAATTTCAATATTAATTATAATAATAACAATTATTTTTTTAAAAAATGATATATATATAAATATAAATTTAATCATCCCAGTTATTGAAAATCAACAAAATATATCTATAATAAAACTATTTAATAGAAAAAGATCAATTATTACAATTATATTAGCTATATATTTATTAATTACAATAATTTATGTAATTTATATCACCAATGTATTTGAAGGACCTATACGAAAAAAGAATTATGAAAAAACCAATTCGTAAAAATCACCCACTAATTAGAATTATAAATTCATCTTTATTTGATCTACCTACACCTTCATCTATTTCAATTTGATGAAATTTTGGATCATTATTAGGAATATGTTTAATTATTCAAATTTTAACTGGGTTATTCTTAGCAATACATTACACCGCTGATGTTAATATTGCATTTAATAGAGTAATTCATATTTGTCGAGATGTAAATAGAGGATGACTACTTCGAAATATACATGCTAATGGGGCATCAATATTTTTTATTTGTTTATATCTACATATTGGACGAGGTATATATTACGGATCATATAAACTATTTATAACTTGAACAGTTGGTGTAGCTATATTATTCATTATCATAGCTACAGCTTTTTTAGGTTATGTTTTACCATGAGGACAAATATCCTTTTGAGGAGCGACAGTAATTACTAATCTTATATCAGCAATTCCATATCTAGGTAACGAAATTGTAAAATGACTATGAGGAGGATTTTCCATTGATAATGCAACATTAACTCGTTTCTTCACACTACATTTTTTATTACCTTTTATCTTAGCAGCTTTAACAATAATTCATTTATTATTTTTACATCAAACAGGATCAAATAACCCAACAGGAATTAATAGAAAATATGACAAAATACCTTTTAACCCATATTTTTCTATCAAAGATATTATAGGAATAATTATTGCAATTTATTTATTTTTATTAATAAACTTATTAGAACCTCGTTTACTTGGAGACCCAGAAAATTTTATTCCGGCCAATCCATTAGTTACACCAATTCATATTCAACCTGAATGATACTTCTTATTCGCATATGCAATTTTACGATCAATTCCAAATAAACTAGGAGGGGTAGTAGCAATAATTTTATCAATTATAATATTAATAGCAATTCCAATAACTTATAAAAGAAAGTTTCAAAGAAACATATTTTATCCAATTAATCAAATAATGTTTTGATCATTTTTAACTTTAGTTATTTTATTAACTTGAATTGGAGCCCGACCAGCTGAAGAACCATTTATCACTACAGGTCAAATAATTACAACAATATATTTTTTATATTTTATAATAAACCCAATAATATTAAAAATATGAGATAAATTAACAGAGTAGTTGACTAAGCTTTAGAAAAGCATATATTTTGAAAATATAAAATAGTAGTTAAATTCTACTATCAACTTAACTTACCAAAATGATTATAAAAATTCAAATATAAATATAATAAAACCTATATAGAAAATAAAATAATTTAAAGAAACAGGCAAAAAAACCCTTCAGGTTAAATACATTAATTTATCATAACGAAAACGTGGTAAAGTGCCACGAACTCAAATTACCAAAAAAATAATTAAAACCATCTTAACATAAAAAATAAATGAATTTAAATCACAACCCAAAAAAAAGATAGAAGTTAATAAACTTATAAAAATAATATTTATATACTCTGATAGAAAAATAAATGCAAACCCTCCTCTTCTATATTCAACATTAAAACCTGAAACCAATTCAGACTCACCCTCAGCAAAATCAAAAGGAGATCGATTAACTTCAGCCAAAAAAGAACTAACTCAACAAAAAAACAAAGGAATAGAAAAAAACAAAAATCAAATATAATTTTGATAAAAAGAAAAATAAATTAAATCAAAATCATATACAAAAATAATCAAACATAAAAGAATTATTGACATTCTTACTTCATAGGAAATGGTTTGAGCTATAGAACGTAAAGAACCTAAAAGAGAATAATTTGAATTTGACGATCAACCACACATCAAAACACCATAAACTCCTAAACTAGTACAACACAAAAAATATAAAAATCCTAAATTAAATCTATAAACATTAACTAAAAAAGGAAAAAGTAATCAAAGTCTAAAAGATAATATTAACATAAAAACAGGAGAAAAATAATAAACCAAAAAATTAGATATATATAAATATCTTTGCTCCTTAAAAAATAATTTTAAGCCATCACTAAAAGGTTGTAATAAACCTATAAAACCAACTTTATTTGGACCTTTACGCAATTGAATGTAACCTAAAACCCTTCGCTCCAATAAAGTAACAAAAGCTACAGAGATGAGAACTATAATTAATAAAAATAAATAAATAACTAAAAATATTACTATTTGTGAAAAAATCACATAAATAAATTCTAAATTTATAGCACTAATCTGCCAAAATAGTTAATTTTATTTAAAATTAATAATATAATTAATGTGAATGGTCCTTTCGTACTAAAACACAAAAAAAATAAGGATAGAAACCGACCTGGCTCACGCCGGTCTGAACTCAAATCATGTAAGAATTTAATGGTCGAACAGACCAAGAAAATGAAATTTTGCACCCATCTCTTATCTTAATTCAACATCGAGGTCGCAAACTTGTTTATCGATAAGAACTCTCCAAACAAATTACGCTGTTATCCCTAAGGTAAGTTAATCTTTTAATCAAAAATTTTGGATCAAAAAAACATAAATCAATGAAAAAATTAATTAAAAGTTAATTTAATTTTAATATCACCCCAATAAAACTCATTCTTCTAAAAAAATAATTTAAAATCAAAATATATAATTTCATAAAATTAGTAAACTTCTATAGGGTCTTCTCGTCCTATAAAAATATTTTAGCTTTTTAACTAAAATATTAAATTCAAAAAAATAATTAAAAGAAAGTTTATATTTCATCAAACCATTCATACAAGCCTTCAATTAAAAGACAAATGATTATGCTACCTTCGTACAGTTAAAATACCGCAGCCTTTTAATATTATTAATCAATGGGCAGGTACGACCTTATATAAAATTCAAAAGGCCATGTTTTTGTTAAACAGGTGAAAATAAAAATTGCCGAATTCCTATTAATAAATTAACAAAATTACTAATTTTATCATTATTAATTTATATATAAAATTTATAAAAACATTTTAATAATAAATTAAAAAAATAAAAATCATAATTAAAGAAAAATAATTATAACAAAATAAATTAAAAAGAAATTTCCAATCCTAAAAATAATCTTAAATAATATATTTTTAATAAAGATATCAAGCTTATCCCCAATAACTTTTTTTTAATAAATTTAAAAAAATTAAATTTTAAAAAACAATATTAAAAATGAATTGAATTCAATTATTAAAAAACTAGATATTATTTTAAATGAAAAGCATATAACCTCTAAAATAAAATTATAAATAACTATAAAACGAAAAATAACATTTTATTTTAAATCTTAAAATTTCGAGAAAATAAAATAATTTATTTATTTTAATAAACCCTGATGCAAAAGGTACTTTAAATAAAAAATACTTTATTTATATTAATAAAAACCCTTTACAGTACAAAAAAAATAATATATTAATTCTTAAAAATACTAAAAATAAAAATATTTTTATTAAAATAAAAAAAACAATAATAAATATAAATAAATTATAATCAAATTTTGTTGAATTGCACAACACAATTTATTAATGTAAATAATAAAATCACTAAATGATAAAATTTGAAATATCCAGATCCACCTTCCGGTAGAACTACTTTGTTACGACTTATCCCAACTCAATAATGGGAGTGACGGGCGATGTGTACATTAATTAGAACTAAAATCAAAATTACTATTTTATAAAAATTACATCTAAATCCAATTTTAAAACAAAATAAAAAATGCTTTTCCATAAATAAATTTAATGTAATCCATCTCTACTTTTATATAGCTACATCTTGACCTAACATTAAATTCATAAAATTTTAAGAAAATATTCTTTTAAAACATTCAATGACAGCGATATATAAGCAAAATAAAAGTAAAATCAATCGTGGATTATCAATTAAAGGACAGATTCCTCTAGAAAGATTAAATAACCGCCAAATTCTTTTAATTTTAAGAACATAACTATTAATATTAAAGTAAATTTACAATCAAAATAATAGGGTATCTAATCCTAGTTTTTTAATGATTTTCAAATATCAATCTAAAACCAATAATAAATTATTAAATCAAAATTTCACCTTAAGATTTAAATTTAAATTATAAATAAATAAATATTAATATTTAACCAAAAAAATTCAATTTAACTAATTGTATAACCGCGACGGCTGGCACAATTTTTGTCAGTTAAATATTAAAGCCCTGGTTTTAACTTTTTATAAAATCCAAAATTAAACACTGAAAAATAAACCTTTTAGAAAAACTTACATATAATAAAGTTTAAAAACTAAATTTTAAAGAAAGAATCAAACTTTTATTAAAAATAACAAATAAAATCGAAGGAACCAATAAGTTGTCCTTCCCCCCCCCCTGACATACCCCGTGATATCTAACTCTCTCAACTCCGAATAACCCCCCAACTCATAAATACATACCCCCCCCCTGACATACCCCGTGATATCTAACTCTCTTAACTCCGAATAACCCCCCAACTCATAAATACATACCTCCCCTATAAATATTTATTGATCTATACTCTTCTATATCTATACTACTTATATCTATTAACTACTAACAACCATTACCTCCTCATAAATACTTATATAATGAGAATCCTCCTATGTCCTTGGGATAAGATACAACCTTTACTATAACATATCAACTCTAATTCTTATATGACCCTCACTCTCCGATTTCCCTGAAATCCTATATATCCCGTATACTAATTAAACCATTTACTTGACTACAACTACTATCCTGTTTTCCTATATATATCAGTCTTACACTACATAAATACTTATATACCTCTCTTTCTTATTACTCTTCTACAACTACTTCTTTTCCAACCATAATATACCTTGATCTAATACCTAATTATATACCACTCCCTGTACCTCACATAGACGATACCCTTCTACTTGGACTACAGAAACCTAACCAATCCATGAGTACTCACATGTATTATATACTACTATCCCTTTCTTTGTTTCTTTTAAATACTGGTATGATTCTCTCTATCCCCCCTAAAATAACAATATTTTGATAAGTAACATTTTTCTTTATTTATATAAAAAGTTGAAATGTAGGGTACGTTAATTAATAGATCCAATTAATTATCCCATATAATAAAATAATGGATAGTTCCCATTAATAATAAAATTATTTTT